GAAACTGAAGGAAAACTCAAAAAAAAAAAAAGAAATGGGGGAAAGTGAGGAAGAAACAGATGTAGAAATAGAAACCACTTCCGATTCCGAAGAGATCCAAGTGGATGAAGAGGAAAAAACAAAGGAGAAATTTGAAAAACCTATTGTGACTCTTCTTTTCGATTATAAACGATGGAATCGTCCATTGCGATATATAACAACCAATCAACCTGCAAATGCTGTAAGAAACGAAAACGAAATGGCACAATATTTTTTTGCTACATGCCTAAGTGACGGAAAACAAAGAATCTCTTTTACATATCCACCCAGTTTGTCAACTTTTTTTGAAATGATACAAAAAAGGTGGTTTTTAGACACGACAGAAACAAGATCCTCGGAAGAACTATATAATCGTTGGGTTTCTACCAACGAACAAAAAAGAAAGAGCCTAAGCAACGAATTTATCAAGCGAATTGAAGCTCTAGACAAGGGTTCTCTTGATGATGTACTTGAAAAAAGGACTAGATTGTACAATGATGGGACTGAGCAAAACTGCTTACCAAAAGTGTATGATCCTTTTTTGAGCGGACCCCACCGTGGAACAATTAGAAATTTCGATTTGGACTCAAGCATCAACAATCCTTTAAACAACCCGATAGAAGATTCCCTAACAAGCATGTGGAATAAGCTTAAGCTTCAAGATATCCTTCCTAATGATTTCCGAGAATTTGAAGATCAAGAAGACAAAAGGAAAGAAGATCAAGAAGACAAAAGGAAAGAAGATCAAGAAAACAAAAAAAGTGAAGATCAACAACAAAAAGAATATCAATATCAAAGTGCATTAAGTGCATTTGAAGACGAAGATAAAGAATATCAAAGTGCATTTGAAGATGAAGATCGAGAAATTCGAAGTGAATTTGCAGGGGAACCAAGGCCTAATACGGCTTTGAATTTAAACGAAAATGATGAAATTGAAAACCTTGAAATTGCAATCGAAAACTTTGAAATCGAAAAAAAGGTTCCTCGATGGTCATACAAATTGAACGTGGATTGGGGGGATTTGGAAAACGAGCCAAAAGACAATGAAGAAGAGGAAAATCAGGCTTATGATATTTGTTCACCAGAAGTAAGACGCGTAGTCATTTATACTGAGAAAGAGACTGAGAACGAGACTGAGAACGAGACTGAGAAAGAGACGGAGACTGGTGCGAATGCTAGGACTATCGAAAAAAATACTAAGACTACTACTGACGAAGATAAGACAGATAAAACTGCCGAGAATGCTCGGACTATCGAAAATCCTAAGACTACTACTGACGAAGATAAGACAGATAAGACTGCCGAGAATATTAAGACTACTACTGACGAAGATAAGACAGATAAAACTGCCGAGAATGCTCGGACTATTGAAAATCCTAAGAATACTATTAAGGATAAGGAAGATAAGAAGGAGGAGGAGGAACCGGAAGAAATTGCTTTGCTTTCCTATCTAGAAGAACCAGATTTTGATCGCGATTTAATTAAAGGATCCATGCGAGCTCAACGACGCAAAATTTCTATTTTTCCACTGTTTCACCCATATGTGCGTTCCCCGCTTTTTTTGGGCCAAGAAGACAGAAAATTGTTTTTTTTTTTTTCTTTTGATATCCTCGAAATGCAGAGTTTGCTTTTCAGAATCAGAAATTTGGTGGGTAAATGCGTGGAATTCAAAACTTTTCATTCGCATTCTAAAGATACAGAAGAAAAAAAGAAAAAAAGGCTGGAGCAAGCAGAGCAAAAAGATCCGAGGGAAGAGGTGGAGGAGAAGAAGGTGGCAGACTTTTTCGAACTTTATGAGGCTCAACGACTAAGGGGTGTGCTTTTAGTAACCCTATCATTTCTTAGAAAATATATAATACTGCCCTCGTTGATAATAGCCAAAAATATTGGCCGTATGCTATTATTTCAATGTCCCGAGTGGCGCGAGGATTGGAAAGCGTGGAGTAAAGAAATGCATGTTAAATGTACTTATGAAGGGATTCCATTATCAGAAAATGAATTCCCCCAAAATTGGTTAGACGATGGTATTCAGATAAAGATCCTATTTCCTTTCGATCTAAAACCTTGGCACAAACCTCAAGTAGAATCTAATCATAAAGATCCAATGAAAAAGAAAGGAAAAGGTAAAAAAGGGAATTTTTGTTTTTTAACACCTTTCGGAATGGAAGCCGAAGGACCCTTTGGCCCTTACCGAGAAAAACCCTCCTTTTTTAAACCTATTTGGAAAGAAATTGATACAAACCTCAAAAAAGTAAAAAAGGAAGGTTTTCTAGCTCTAAGAATTTTAAAGCAAAGAACAAAAAGGTTTAGAAAGGTTTTAAAAAAACAAATACGTTGGATTTTCAAAATAATTGGATTTATCAAAAGAAAAATCCAAGAACTTAGAAAAGTAAAGACAATTCCAGTATCTGAGTGGGAGGAATTAAGTATAAATAGAAAAAATGATAATGATATAGTAAGTAATAATCCTATTACTGAATCGCTCGATCAAGTTAGATCCATGGATTGGATAAATGATTCCCTAACATCAAAAAAAATACCTGATATGGCTGATAGTACAAATGCAATCAAAGATCAAATTAAAACAATCACAACAGAAACTATAAAAATAATTAGAATTCCAGATATCGAAATGAGTTCTAAGAAACCAAGTTATGATGATAAGAAATTAGAGCCGCAGAAAGGGGTTTTGCAAATATTCAAAAGAAGGAATACCCGATTAATACGCAAATGGCACTATTTCGTAAAATTGTTTATTGAAAGGATATACATAGAGATCCCTTTATATATAATTAATAGTATGAGAATCAATGTCAAAGTTTTTCTTGAATCAAATAAGAACACTTTTGTGAAATACAGTCCTAATGATGAACCAAATCAAAAAAAAATGCGTTTTATTTCGACTATAAAAGAATCACTTTCTATTTCTAATAGTAGTAATAATAATGAATATTCTTTTTGCGATCTCGCCTCTTTGTCACAGGCATACGTATTTTACAAATTATCACAAACTCAAATTATTAACAAGTATCACTGGAAATCTGTACTTCAATATCAGGGAACACTTCTTTTTCTTAAGGATCAAATAAAAGATTCCTTTAGAAAACAAGGAATATCTCATTCGAAATCAGGGCATAAGAAAATCCACAATATGAGAATAAATGAATGGAAAAATTGGTTAAGGGGACGTTATCACTATCAGTACAATTTATCAAAACCTCAATGGTCTCGACTAGTAGCGCAAACGCAAAAATGGCGAAATAGAATCCAGAAGAGTTCTATGGTTCAAACTAAAAACTCTCAAAATCTGGATTTTTATAAACAGAAAAAAGACCAATTAATTCATTATGAGAACGAAAAAAACAAGAATTATGCGAAGGCTCCTGTACTAAATAAAAAATTGAAAAATTACAAATATGATCGTTTATCACATAAATATATTCATTATGAAGATAAGAAGGGTTCATATATTTCTAGATCACCATTACAAGTAAATGAGGGCAACGAGCTTCTCTTTAATTATAAAAACAAGAAATATTCTCTTGAATTATATGATCTGTCGGAGGATGTAGTTGGTACTGGTTCTCTAAAAAAAAGAGAAGACTACGATAGGCATAGAAATCGGGAGAGAAAATATTTTGATTGGAGAATTTTTGATTTTTCTCTTAAAACAAAAATGGAGGATATAGAGTTCTGGCTCGATCTGGATATTGAGGTCAACATTCTTAAAAATATTAAAAAACGTAATATTTATCCAAAAATTGATAAAGAAGATAAGAAAGATAAGAAAAAGACTTTTTCTCTCGCGATTGATAAACAACTTAACGCGGCCAATCGAACAAAAAACATTTTTGACTGGATGGGAATGAATGAAGAAAGAATCAAAATGGATCCGATATCTAAGACATCTACTCTGAAACTCTCGTTTTTACCCCCAGAATTTGTGTCACTTTATGATACATATAAGATTCAACCATGGAGCATACCAATCAATTCGCTTCTTTTCAATTTTGATGGAGATGAGAACGCTATTGAAAAAAAGGATTCTGAATTAGAAACTAAAAAGAAAGAAGAAAATAAAAAGTCAGTCCAGGGAAATATTGGCTCAGATGGCTCAAACCAACAAAAAGATTTGAAAGAAGATTCTAACAAAAATGACAAGCAACCTAAGAAGAAGAAAACATCAGAATTAGATCTTTTACTAAAAAAAAATTCTGTTTTTCAAGCAAAATTAGACGAACCTTCACCTTTGTATTCGAATAATGTACTATACGATAATATAAAAGTAATTTCTCTACTGGTTAGACTGCAAAATCCAACGGAAATTACTCTAATTTCGATCAAAAGAGAGGACCTGAGGGTAGAGCTAATCCCATTGACAAATACTCAACCTATTGCCGAGTTAGTAAAAAAGGGATATTTGTTTATTGAACCGGCTAAGTTATCAATAAAATGGGATGGGCAATCTATTATGTATCAAACAATAACGGTTTTACATGTACTTAAAAATAAGCAAAAAATGAAAAGTTATCAAAAAAGCCAAGAAAAAAGAAATGTTGATGTTGATAAGAAGGGTTTTTATAAACCCATTCCTCGACACAAAAAGTTGCTCGGGAATAGAGAAAAAAATCATAATGATTTACTTGTTATTGAAAATATTTTATCTCCTAGACGTCGTAGAGAGTTAAGAATTCGACTTTGTTTAAATTCAGGAGATGGAAATGTTGTCGATAGAGATCTAGCATTTTGTAAGGGTAACAAAGCAAGTACAAGTAACTGTCTTCAAGTTTTGGATAAAGGTAAAAGTTTTGATATAAATGCAAAGAAATTTATGAAGTTTCAATTATTTCTTTGGCCCAATTATCGATTAGAAGATTTAGCTTGTATGAATCGCTATTGGTTTGATACCAATAATGGTAGTTGTTTCAGTATGTCAAGAATCCGTATGTATCCACAATTGAGAATTACTTGATGGTCCATTTTTTATGAATCACATGCCATATCTTATATGGTATATGAAGGCAAGGAGATAGACAAAAGTGTTATGTTATATTAGATTCTGGTACATAAATAATACTGATTTAACGACATTATCCTATCCGAAATGAATTAAGAATCGGCAGGCTCTTCTTAATCTTAAGTCCAACTGCTTCTCTTTTTTGAGTGCAAAGTCGATCAGCCATACCCGTTTTTGTATTCATATCCGAAAAAAGGAAAAGTGGATTGAGTAATCGAATTTGATAAAAAAAGCAAGTATCTAAAAAAATTCAAATGAACTTTTGGTGTATAACAAACGCAAATGTATTATTATTAGTGATCGGTAAAACCCAGATTTGTCAATTTGTAAAAAAAAAAGCGGGAGTGAGAAGAATTCTTTTTATGGTAAAAAATTCATTTATCTCAGTTATTTCTATTTCGCAAGAAGAAAAAAAGGGGTCTGTTGAATTTCAAATATTCAGTTTCACCAATAAGATAAGGAGACTTACTTCACATTTAGAATTGCACAGAAAAGATTATTTATCTCAGAGAGGTTTACGTCAAATTCTAGGAAAACGTCAACGGCTACTATCTTATTTGTCAAAGAAAAATAGAGTACGTTATAAAGAATTAATTAGTAAATTCGATATTCGGGAGATAAAAACCCACCCCAATTAATTTTGAAATTCGTTTGCAGCAATTCACGGAATAAGGAATCGGAGAAAAAATATATGACTGTACCAACTACAAGAAAAGATCTCATGATAGTCAATATGGGTCCTCAACACCCATCAATGCATGGTGTTCTTCGACTCATCGTTACTCTAGATGGTGAGGCTGTTATTGACTGTGAACCTGTATTGGGTTATTTACACAGAGGAATGGAAAAAATTGCAGAAAATCGAACAATTATACAATATCTGCCTTATGTAACACGTTGGGATTATTTAGCTACTATGTTTACAGAAGCAATAACAGTAAATGCACCAGAACAATTAGGAAATATTCAAGTACCTAAAAGAGCCAGCTATATTAGAGTCATTATGCTGGAACTGAGTCGCATAGCTTCTCATTTGTTATGGCTTGGCCCTTTTATGGCGGATATCGGTGCGCAGACTCCTTTTTTCTATATTTTCAGAGAGAGAGAACTTATATATGATCTATTCGAAGCTGCCACGGGTATGCGAATGATGCATAATTATTTCCGTATTGGGGGAGTAGCTGCTGATCTACCTCATGGATGGATAGATAAATGTTTAGATTTCTGTGATTATTTTGTAACAGGGGTTACTGAATATCAAAAACTTATTGCACGGAATCCTATTTTTTTGGAAAGAGTTGAAGGGGTGGGCTTTATTAGCGGAGAGGAAGCAATAAATTGGGGCTTATCCGGACCCATGCTACGAGCTTCCGGAATGCCATGGGATCTTCGTAAAGTTGATCATTATGAGTCTTATGACGAATTTGATTGGGAAGTGCAATGGCAAAAAGAAGGCGATTCTTTAGCGCGTTATTTAGTCCGAATCAGTGAAATGAAAGAATCTATCAAAATTATTCAACAAGCTCTGGAACAAATCCCGGGGGGTCCTTATGAAAATTTAGAAGTACGCCGCTTTGATAGTGCAAGGGATTTCGAATTGAATGATTTTGATTATCGATTTATTAGTAAAAAACCTTCGCCCACTTTTGAATTGTCAAAACAAGAACTTTATGTGAGAGTAGAAGCCCCTAAAGGAGAGTTGGGAATTTTTCTAATAGGGGATCAGAGTGTTTTTCCCTGGAGATGGAAAATTCGTCCACCAGGTTTTATCAATTTGCAAATTCTTCCTCAGCTAGTTAAAAGAATGAAATTGGCTGATATTATGACAATACTAGGTAGTATAGATATCATTATGGGAGAAGTTGACCGTTGAAATGATAATGGATACGACAAAAGTACAACAAGCTATCAATTCCTTTTCCAGATCGGAATCATTAAAAGAGTTTTACGGACTCATATGCTTGCTTGTTCCTATTTTTACTCCTTTATCGGGAATCGTCATAGGGGTGCTAGTAATTGTGTGGTTAGAACGACAAATATCTGCAGGAATACAACAACGTATTGGACCCGAGTATGCCGGTCCTTTCGGAATTCTTCAAGCTTTAGCAGATGGAACCAAACTCATTTTCAAAGAGGATCTTCTCCCCTCTAGAGGGGATATTCTTTTATTCAGTCTTGGGCCGTCTATCGCGGTCATATCAATCTTATTAAGTTATTCCGTAATTCCTTTTGGCTATCGCCTTGTTCTAGCCGATCTGAGTATAGGTGTTTTTTTATGGATTGCAATTTCAAGTATTGCTCCTATTGGACTTCTAATGTCAGGGTATGGATCAAATAATAAATATTCCTTTTTAGGTGGTCTACGAGCCGCTGCTCAATCAATTAGTTATGAAATACCATTAACTCCATGTGTATTATCAATCTCTCTACGTGCGATTCGTTAGGATATTCATCAGTCGGGGCGATGAACTAAATTAAATACAGATAGTTATATGAGTGAAACAAAACAGCTTAAAAATTGGCAGTAAAAAATTGAGTCTCATTCCCTAGGTACAAGAGTTAAGTGAAAGTAAAGATAAGCAGTAGAAACTAGAAACTGTTTCCCAAAGATTGGTGGATTAGTCATCAGGGTTTTGAAGCGGATACAAAAGATCAACCTATAGGGAGTTTTTACTTTTTACTATATCTTTGTATTACTATACTATGTACTATACTATGGGGGGGTTGGGCAAAAATTAGTGGACGGTTAGGAATACTAAGGTACACAAAAGATTAGTAATATAGAGTATCCCGAGGGACGGATATTTCCGTATAAAAGGAATCCTAATAGGGGCTTTAAGTTAGTAGAAACGATCAAGTAGTACTTCCCCATGATCCCGATCCAGAGTATGCTCCTATCCACTGATTCAAGAAATTCCTATCAGGAACGAAGTAATCCTTTATTTTCTTTTAGATTCTTTTTTTATTTTTTATGAGAAAGAAGAAGAGGAACGAAAGAAAAAAAACGGAACTCTTATTCTTTATTTCTTTATCCATATTAATAATTAATACACATATAACTCTTATCACAATTCATGAACTAATAACTAATATAACTAATAGAGTGTTTTTTTTTTTTTTTTCGTAATGGAAAGGGGTATGAATACAAATAGTCATAAGTAGTTTATTTAAGGATGAAGTTTTTACTAAATAAAGTTGAAATTCTATTCTAAAGGATAAGATCAATTCATAAGCACTTTTTTATAGCAGACAGGATTGCATTGGTCTAATTTTGGACTTTACGATGTATCGTTACTCGACCTACTCTACAAACAACAAACATAGTGAGATACCATCAAAGAGGTCCTTATATTTATTTGTGGCCATCGAGGAGCCGTATGAAGTTGAAGTTTCATGTACGTTTTTGCAATAGCGACGGGAAGAGTGATGTTACCATCGACTAGAATTATCTAACAGTTCAAGTACAGTTGATATAGTTGAGGCGCAATCAAAATATGGTTTTTGGGGGTGGAATCTGTGGCGTCAACCTATAGGGTTTATGGTTTTTCTAATTTCTTCCCTAGCGGAATGTGAGAGATTACCTTTTGATTTACCGGAAGCAGAGGAAGAACTAGTTGCGGGTTATCAAACCGAATATTCGGGTATTAAATTTGCTTTATTTTACCTTGCTTCCTATCTAAACCTACTAGTTTCTTCATTATTTGTAACAGTTCTTTACTTGGGTGGTTGGAATTTTTCTATTCCGTACATACTCATTCCTGAGCTTTTCGGAAATAATGAAGTGTGTAGAGTCTTTGGAACGACAATAGGTATTTTTATTACATTAGCTAAAGCTTTTTTGTTCCTGTTCATTCCTATCACAACAAGATGGACTTTACCTAGGCTGAGAATGGACCAACTATTGAATCTTGGGTGGAAATTTCTTTTACCTATTTCTTTGGGGAATTTTTTATTAACAACTTCGTTCCAACTCCTTTCATTATAATGGAAAGGCATGGCATGGGATTTTTAGGATATGATAGTATAGCTTCATAACTTCTCTCAACCAATAGAAAGAAACATGAAATTTATTCAGAGATATTCACGATATGCTCCCTATGGTAACTGGGTTCATGAATTATGGTCAACAAACAGTACGAGCTACGAGGTATATTGGCCAAAGTTTTTTGATTACCCTATCTCATGCGAATCGTTTGCCGGTAACTATTCACTATCCTTATCAAAAATTCATCACATCGGAGCGTTTTCGTGGTCGAATACATTTTGAATTTGATAAATGTATTGCTTGTGAAGTATGTGTTCGTGTATGCCCTATAGATCTACCTGTTGTTGATTGGAAATTGGAAACGAATATTCGAAAGAAACGATTGCTTAATTACAGTATTGATTTTGGAATATGTATATTTTGTGGTAACTGCGTCGAGTATTGTCCAACAAACTGTTTATCAATGACTGAAGAATATGAGCTTTCTACTTATGATCGTCACGAATTAAATTATAATCAAATTGCTTTGGGTCGATTACCAATGTCAATAATTGGAGATTACACAATTCAAACAATTATGAATTCGATTCCAATAACAAAAAGCGTGGGTAATTCTGTTCATTCAATAACAATTACTTAATTAGATTAGTCAAATTTGGTTTTGATTGAACTTGAGGAAGCGAAGTTTGCTTAATCAATACCTAAACCTAAGAATCCTAAGATTGTTAAGAATCGGGGCTTGCTTGGTGTTAAAAATTCTAAAATATATGAGGCTTTCGAAATCTATAAATGAAATTGCATTTTTTCGTTTTTTCGTATAGAAAAAGCAGATGCAAGTAAAATGACTAAGTGTATCTACATCAACTAACACCCTATAAAAGGATTTCATTCAATTAGAAACTAGAAACGTATTAAAAAATAGGATAATGTCTTTTTTCTCGGTCGGGTCAATAAGGTCATGAAGGATTTCGGCTGAATTTCTCTCTTAATTTTACATATTTACATAAAATATAAAATAAAAAATGGATTTACCTGCGCCAATACATGATTTTCTCTTAGTATTTTTAGGGTTGGGTCTTATAGTCGGTGGTCTAGGAGTAGTATTACTTACCAATCCTATTTATTCTGCCTTTTCGTTGGGATTGGTGCTTGTTTGTATATCCTTATTCCATATTCTTTCGAATTCCTATTTTCTAGCTGCGGCACAGCTACTTATTTACGTGGGAGCCATAAATGTCCTAATCGTTTTTGCTGTGATGTTCATGAATCGTTCAGAATATTCCAATGATGCCCACCTTTGGACTGCGGGGGATGGGATCACTTCACTAGTTTGTACAAGTCTTTTTTTTTCACTAATTACTACTATTTCAGATACATCATGGTACGGAATTATTTGGACCACAAGATCAAACCAAATTCTAGAACAGGATTTGATAAATAATGGTCAACAAATTGGGATTCATTTATCAACGGATTTTTTTCTTCCATTTGAACTTATTTCTATAATTCTTTTAGTTGCCTTGATAGGCGCAATTGCTATAACTCGTCAGTAATAAATACTCATAAAAAAAAACTAAGGATTTCCTTTCTTTTCTTTTTTATTTTAATGCTTCTTTTAGCTTGTTCATGTATAAAATGGAAATGTTTTAGTTAGGTCTATTACCAATATTTTCATTACATACTTGGTATACTCTATCAGTTCAGTTACATTATTGTTCATATTGAAATGAATCAAGATTGAATTGGTGCGGGGTAGTTCAATGATGCTCGAGCATATACTTGTTTTGAGCGCCTATTTATTATCTATGGGTATCTATGGATTGATTACAAGTCGAAATATGATTAGAGCGCTTATGTGTCTTGAGCTTATACTGAATGCAGTGAATTTGAATTTCATAACATTTTCTGATTTTTTTGATAGTCGTCAATTAAAAGGAGACATTTTCTCGATTTTTGTTATAGGTATTGCAGCCGCTGAAGCGGCTATTGGATTAGCTATTGTTTCGTCAATTCATCGTAATAGAAAATCAACTCGTATCAATCAATCAAATTTGTTAAATAAATAGCAGTAATCGTAGGCATATAGATAAAGAAAAGAATAGACGCTATTTTTGAAAATCTAAGAAGGCGAAGTATCTTGGTCCTCTCTCATGAGCAGATACAGAAGTAGATTGATTACAAACTCATTCTAGTAAATGGAAATCGTTGATTCATCTGGTGTTTAAATGTATTTCATTTACTAATACTAAGTTATTTTACTAGAACTAGATCGAAAATTTATGATGTTCAAAAAATGGATAGATCCAATGTCACATTCAGTAAAGATTTATGATACATGCATAGGGTGTACCCAATGTGTACGAGCTTGCCCCACAGATGTATTAGAAATGATACCTTGGGACGGATGCAAAGCTAAACAAATTGCTTCTGCTCCAAGAACAGAAGACTGCGTGGGTTGTAAAAGGTGTGAATCCGCCTGTCCAACGGATTTCCTGAGTGTACGGGTTTATTTATGGCATGAGACAACTCGCAGCATGGGTCTAGCTTATTGATACCTTGCAAAAAATTCTACTTGCACTCTTTTTATTTTTCTTTACCGACAAAAACCCATACTCGATATTATATATATCTAATTATGTATTTTTCGAGTATGGGTTTTTCTGTCCAAAGTGTATCTTGTCTTTACCACGAATTCTTTTCCTTGGTTAACAATAATTGTTGTTTTGCCGATATTCGCGGGCTCTCTCATTTTCTATTTCCCTCATAGAGGAAATAAGGTAATTAGGTGGTATACTATTTGTATTTGTCTATTAGAACTCCTTCTAACCACCTATGCATTCTGTTATCATTTTCAATTGGACGATCCATTAATCCAATTGGAAGAGGATTATAAATGGATAAATATTTTTGATTTTCACTGGAGACTCGGAATCGATGGACTTTCCATAGGACCCATTTTACTGACGGGATTTATTACCACTCTAGCTACTTTAGCGGCTTGGCCGGTTACTCGAGATTCACGATTGTTCCATTTCCTAATGTTAGCAATGTATAGCGGTCAAATAGGATCATTTTCCTCTCGAGATCTTTTACTTTTTTTCATTATGTGGGAGTTGGAATTAATTCCTGTCTACCTACTTCTTTCTATGTGGGGCGGGAAGAAACGTTTGTACTCAGCTACAAAGTTTATTTTGTATACTGCGGGGGGTTCTATTTTTCTCTTAATCGGAGTTCTGGGTATGAGTTTATATGCTTCTAATGAACCGACATTACAGTTTGAAACATTAGCTAATCAATCATATCCTGTAGTATTGGAAATACTATTATATCTTGGATTTTTTATTGCTTATGCTGTAAAACTTCCAATCATACCCCTACATACATGGTTACCGGATACCCACGGAGAAGCACATTATAGTACATGTATGCTTTTAGCCGGAATCTTATTAAAAATGGGAGCATATGGATTAGTTCGTATCAATATGGAATTATTACCCCACGCTCATTCTCTATTTTCTCCCGGGTTGATGATAATAGGGACAATTCAAATAATCTATGCAGCTTCAACATCTCCTGGTCAACATAATTTAAAAAAGAGAATTGCTTATTCTTCCGTATCTCATATGGGTTTCACAATTATAGGAATTAGTTCCATAACAGATGCGGGACTCAATGGGGCTATTTTACAAATGATCTCTCATGGATTTATTGGCGCTGCGCTTTTTTTCTTGGCAGGAACGAGTTATGATAGAATACGTCTTGTTTCTCTCGACAAAATGGGAGGAATAGCTATCCCAATGCCAAAAATATTTACATTATTTAGTAGTTTCTCAATGGCTTCTCTTGCATTGCCAGGAATGAGCGGTTTTTTTGCGGAATTGGTAGTATTTTTTGGAATAATAACTAGCCAAAAATATTTTTTCATGTCAAAAATACCCATTACATTTCTAACGGCAATTGGAATGATATTAACTCCTATCTATTCATTATCTATGTTACGTCAGATTTTCTATGGATACAAACAATTTCATGCCCCAAACTCTCATTTTTTTGATTCCGGACCGCGAGAACTTTTTGTTTCGATTTGTATACTTTTACCAATAATTGGTATTGGTATTTATCCAGATTTCGTTTTTTCCCTATCAGTTGACAAGGTAGAAATTATTTTATCTAATTATTTTTTTTTATAGATACTTTGTTTTTATCAAAAAAATAAAAGAATAATATAATAAGATATCTATCAAGTAAAAAAAACTTGATTGAATTAGATACGTTTGGAGTTTTTGTTTGAGAACCGTAAAAAACTTTATGGTTCTCAAACAAAAACTCTTACAAACTTTTGTTATATACGCTATCCCCCTGTCCCTGTATTCGATTTCTAAGGATCCTTCTTCAATTAGAAGTTAATGTGAATGAACCATAACTATGTAGTCCTATTCCTAATAGATTTATCCCGAAATAGCATATCCAAATTATAAGAAATCCCGTAGAAGCCACAATTGCAGAGTTTATGCCTTGCAAATTCTTATTTGTTCGAGTATGTAAATAAATCCCAAATATAGCCCAAGTAATAAATGCCCAAGTTTCCTTGGGATCCCAATTCCAATATGACCCCCACGCTTCATTAGCCCACACTGCTCCGGAAAGGATACCGATGGTTAAAAAGAGAAAACCTAGACTAATGATACGACAACCCCAAAAATCCAATTGATGAATGAATTGATACCTATGATAATTTCTAAACGAAATAAAAAAAGGATTTCGCACAACATTGCTTATTTCATTCATGTATTTTGTCTCGCCAGAATAAAATGGCCCCGTTAATAAATAATGAATTTTACCAAGAATCTCTAGGTTTTTTCGAAATGTAATTACTAGAAGGGCCATTGATAATAAAGATCCGCATAGAAGAGCTGCGTAGCTCAATACCATCATACTTACGTGCATCATTAACCACTGAGATTGGAGAGCGGGTACTAATTTTGTGGATTGATGAATTTCAGTTAAAAGACCTGAAGTAGCAAACCCTTGGGTAAAAATAGCACTTGGCGTGGTTATTGTACTTAAATGATTTTTATGGTTCCTAAAATAGGGAACTAAATGAATCATGGAAAAACTCCACGAAAGGAACATTAATGATTCATATAAATCACTTAAGGGGAAATGACCTGAATAAATCCACCGAATCACTAAAAATCCTGTTATACACAAAAAAGAAGCTTTCATCCCTTTTTCTGACGAATCATATAGTCCAACAATTTCGTGGACTAATAAGGTCATCAAATAAATAGTAGTTACAATTGAAACAATCGAAAAAGAGACGTGAGTTAATATATGTTCTAAAGTCAAAAATATCATAAAAATCCTAAAAGTCAATATGGAATTCAAGAATTCAATTCATTATAGAATAGGATCTATTTTAGTTCTTTTTGAAGATGCCGCCACTCGGACTCGAACCGAGATGCTCTAGCACTGCTTCCTAAGAGCAGCGTGTCTACCAATTTCACCATAGCGGCGTGCTCGAAATCATAATAGCCCATCTATATTCAATATTCAATCGTTGAGATGGCAGGATTGAATTAGTATCCCTTAGCTTTAGAAAAAAAATGAATAAAGACTTACTATAATAATAAAAAAATAATAACTATTTGAACATATTCAATAAAAGAAAAAGAAAAAAGAATCTTTAGTTGTGAAATAGTGTAAGTTTTCATAATCCAATGCTTTTTTTATCTAGTTAAAAGGGAAGCTCTTCGAGAATTTACCCGTCTTAACTAGATCGTGACCCAATTCTTATTTTTTGAGAATTTTTTCTCTATCTTTATGCGAGATATATTCTATATTAAAATGAAAAATGAAAACCTTCCTAAAACTAAAAAAAGAAGACTTTTTTTAGTTTTTGTATTATTTTCATTTGAAAAAGTGAATAGATGGGAAAGATTCTAATCCCTATCCCACAAAAACTTACAAAAAAAAAAAAACGAAAGATAAAAATGTTATACTTATACCTTGAACTCAATTTTACTTAAGTATTAAGTAAAAATAATCATTTATTTTGGTTATTGCAATATTCGGTAAATAGATTATAGAATATATATATATATATTTTATGTATATAATTAATATAAAAAATATATACAGAATCCTGAGTAGCCATTTACCCCAATAAATAAAGAAAGATAATATAAATTGATGGGAATACTTCCTATTATTTTACTAATTTACTAAATGAAATTAGCAAATTGAGCGATTCGTCGGCATTCAATTTAGAATAGTTCAATGCTTTACTACATTACTTTACTTTTTTCGATTAGTCGCACAAAAAAAAAATTGAAAATTCCCGGAAAAAAGATATCTTGCAAAAGCAAATTCTTTTACTGTCGCCCAGCACCTTTTTGAATTTACAAATATTTTGACGAATACGTTTTTTTGGAACCATCATTAAAAATGAAAACAGAAAAAAATAAAGAGGTTATTTACTATATTATAGTTAACTGGGTAAGACTTCTATTGATCAAAATAGAGATTTTTTACTGTATTAGATAAAATATCCGTACATACAAGATCAAAAGTAAAGAATCATTTTTCTCATTTTTCTTTGTTACTATTTAATATATCTTATCTTCGCATTAAGATTTATTTCGACGATCTCCATTTCTTGCTGCTATAGATATAGCAATTTAATTGCTTATTCTTATTAATTTAATAATAAAAAGGGATTTGATTGAGTATCTCCAGATAGTTTCGTCGTGTTATATTAAATTAACAAAAAATAGATCAAAAAGTTTCATGAAACCTACCTGCTTGAAAAATAAAAAACGCTATTGTAAAAATTGTCAAAATTTCCATTTTCAAATTAGAACGAGTCAATGAGTTAGTTGTTATATTAATTGGTTGAGTGATACTTGACTTGATAATAAATACTATTTTTCATAATTTATTTGTTTTCTTTTTTTTTTTTCAGTTATATGCGATTTGATTTCTATTTAATTTAAATCGTCATTTTCTTTATTCAATTCTTTTTTGCTTTTTCCCCAAGAGATAAGAACTGGTGAATCGGAAACAATTAAAAAATAAAAAAAATACAAAAAGTTTTCTTTTTTTATGGAACATACATATCAATATGCATGGATCATACCTTTTGTTCCACTCCCAGTTCCTATTGCTATAGGAGTGGGACTTCTCCTTTTTCCGACCGCGACAAAAAGCCTTCGCCGTATGTGGGTTTTTCCTAGTGTTTTATTACTCAGTATCATTATGATTTTTTCAGCGGATCTGGCTATTTATCAAATAAACGTCAGTATTGCTCATCAATATGTATGGTCCTGGACTATCCATAATGATTTTTCCTTAGAATTTGGCTATTTGATAGATCCGCTTACTTCCATTATGTTATTATTAATTACTACTGTTGGGATAATGGTTCTTATTTATAGTGACAATTATATGTCTCATGATCAAGGATATTTGAGATTTTTTGCTTATATGAGTTTGTCTAATGCTTCTATGTTGGGATTAGTAACTAGTTCTAATTTGATACAAATTTATTTTTTTTGGGAATTGGTTGGAATGTGTTCCTTTCTATTAATAGGTTTTTGGTTCACACGACCTATTGCGGCAAGTGCTTGTCAAAAAGCCTTTGTAACTAATCGCGTAGGGGACTTTGGTTTATTATTAGGAATCTTGGGTTTTTATTTTATAACGGGTAGTTTCGACTTTCGAAATTTGTTCGAAATAACCAAAAATTTGATTGATAATGATGGGTTCAATTCTTTATTTCTTACTTTCTTTGCCTCCCTATTATTCGTTGGTGCAGTTGCTAAATCGGCACAATTTCCCCTTCATGTATGGTTACCTGATGCCATGGAAGGGCCTACTCCTATATCAGCTCTTATCCATGCTGCTACTATGGTAGCAGCAGGAATTTTTCTTGTAGCTCGACTTATTCCTCTTTTTATATCTATACCCTACGTAATGAATTTTATTTCTTTAATAGGTATGATAACATTACTATTAGGGGCTACTTTGGCTCTTGCTCAAAGAGACATTAAGAGAAGTTTAGCCTATTCTACAATATCTCAATTGGGTTATACTATGTTAGCTTTAGGTATGGGATCTTATCGAGTGGCTTTATTTCATTTGATCACCCATGCCTATTCGAAAGCATTATTATTTTTAGGTTCTGGATCCATTATTCATTCAATGGAAACCTGTATTGGATATTCGCCAGAAAAAATCCAGAATATGGCTCTTATGGGGGGTTTAACAAAATATTTACCAATTACAAAAACTTCCTTTTTGTTAGGTACACTTTCTCTTTGTGGTATTCCACCTCTTGCTTGTTTTTGGTCCAAAGACGAGATTCTTTATGATAGCTGGGGATATTCGCCTCTTTTTGCGATAATAGCTTCTTTCACGGCGGGTTTAACTGCATTTTATATGTTTCGAATGTATTTACTGACTTTTGAGGGGCATTTAAACGTTTATTTTCAAAATTTTAACGGCAAAAAAAATAGCTCGTTCTACTCACTATCTATATGGGGTAAAGATGGATTGAAATTGAGAAAAGCAAATTTGCTTTTATCAACAATAAATAATATTGAAAGCGTTTCCCTTTTTTTGAAAAAAGGGTATCCAATTCATGGGAATGCAAGAAATGTGATGCGACCTCTTTTTACTATTACTCTTTTTTCCAATAAAAAAAATTCAATCTATCCCCAGGAATCGGACAATACAATGCTATTTCCACTTATTGTATTGGTTTTATTTACTTGTTTCATCGGATCCATAGGACTTCCTTTTGATCAAAAGGAAGTCTATTTTGATATATTATCAAAATGGTTAGCTCCGACGATAACTTTTTTACAGTCAAATTCAAACAATTCTATGGATTCGTATGAATTTGTCACAAATGCATTTTTTTCAGTAAGTATAGCCTTTTTTGGAATATTTATAGCGTCTCTTTTATATAGGCCTGTTTATTCATCTTTTCATAATTTTGGCTTAATGAATTTATTTATGAAAACGGGGCCTAAAAGATTCTTCTGGGACCAAAAAATCAATATTCTCTATAATTGGTCATATAATTGTGCTTATATTGAAGCTTTTTATAAAACTATCTTTATTAGTGGCATAAGAAGGTTAGCAGAACAAATGTCTTTTTTTGATAGAGGGGTAATTGATGGAATTACGAACGGGGTTGGTGTTATAAGTTTCTTTGTAGGAGAGGGGATAAAATATATGGGGGGCGGTCGAATTTCTTCTTATCTTTTCTTTTATTTATTTTATTTATCCATTTTTCTTTTTTTAGTAATTTACTACTTACTATAGCTATAGTGACGTTTTCTTTTACTTTATTTTTCGATGAGAACAGAAAGAAAAAGAATAAGCCTACTCCGCGGAGCAATGCCAACATAAGCCAAGTCCCAACCCGAGTATGAAACATTGTCGCCAAAAGGAGGCAATATTTTGATTGACATCCTCTGATTCCGTAGAACAAGAGATAGCCATTCCTAACCTAATATTAATATAAGAGGATATCAAAAGAAAAAAAAAAAAACAATTTTCTGTCTTCTTGGCCCAAAAAAAGCGGGGAACGCACATATGGGTGAAACAGTGGAAAAATAGAAATTTTGCGTCGTTGAGCTCGCATGGATCCTTTAATTAAATCGCGATCAAAATCTGGTTCTTCTAGATAGGAAAGCAAAGCAATTTCTTCCGGTTCCTCCTCCTCCTTCTTATCTTCCTTATCCTTAATAGTATTCTTAGGATTTTCAATAGTCCGAGCATTCTCGGCAGTTTTATCTGTCTTATCTTCGTCAGTAGTAGTCTTAATATTCTCGGCAGTCTTATCTGTCTTATCTTCGTCAGTAGTAGTCTTAGGATTTTCGATAGTCCGAGCATTCTCGGCAGTTTTATCTGTCTTATCTTCGTCAGTAGTAGTCTTAGTATTTTTTTCGATAGTCCTAGCATTCGCACCAGTCTCCGTCTCTTTCTCAGTCTCGTTCTCAGTCTCGTTCTCAGTCTCTTTCTCAGTATAAATGACTACGCGTCTTACTTCTGGTGAACAAATATCATAAGCCTGATTTTCCTCTTCTTCATTGTCTTTTGGCTCGTTTTCCAAATCCCCCCAATCCACGTTCAATTTGTATGACCATCGAGGAACCTTTTTTTCGATTTCAAAGTTTTCGATTGCAATTTCAAGGTTTTCAATTTCATCATTTTCGTTTAAATTCAAAGCCGTATTAGGCCTTGGTTCCCCTGCAAATTCACTTCGAATTTCTCGATCTTCATCTTCAAATGCACTTTGATATTCTTTATCTTCGTCTTCAAATGCACTTAATGCACTTTGATATTGATATTCTTTTTGTTGTTGATCTTCACTTTTTTTGTTTTCTTGATCTTCTTTCCTTTTGTCTTCTTGATCTTCTTTCCTTTTGTCTTCTTGATCTTCAAATTCTCGGAAATCATTAGGAAGGATATCTTGAAGCTTAAGCTTATTCCACATGCTTGTTAGGGAATCTTCTATCGGGTTGTTTAAAGGATTGTTGATGCTTGAGTCCAAATCGAAATTTCTAATTGTTCCACGGTGGGGTCCGCTCAAAAAAGGATCATACACTTTTGGTAAGCAGTTTTGCTCAGTCCCATCATTGTACAATCTAGTCCTTTTTTCAAGTACATCATCAAGAGAACCCTTGTCTAGAGCTTCAATTCGCTTGATAAATTCGTTGCTTAGGCTCTTTCTTTTTTGTTCGTTGGTAGAAACCCAACGATTATATAGTTCTTCCGAGGATCTTGTTTCTGTCGTGTCTAAAAACCACCTTTTTTGTATCATTTCAAAAAAAGTTGACAAACTGGGTGGATATGTAAAAGAGATTCTTTGTTTTCCGTCACTTAGGCATGTAGCAAAAAAATATTGTGCCATTTCGTTTTCGTTTCTTACAGCATTTGCAGGTTGATTGGTTGTTATATATCGCAATG